CGGATACCCCCAGTACATCGAAACTCATTGCCCACGGATACAGAAAAACAGTTTCAACATCAAAAACAACAAAAACTAGAGCAAACATATAATAACGGATTCTAAATTGTAACCAAGCATCCCCGATCGGTTCTATACCTGATTCATAACTAGAAAGTTTCTCTGGCCCCTTCCTAATTGGAGATAAAACTCCGGAAATAAAAAATGCCAAAACAGGAATAGCACTTGATATTATTAAAAATGCCCAGAAAATATCATATTCATAAAGCAGAAACATAGACGAACTCCTATGAATGTGGAAAAAATACCCGCTTAGTCAATTCCACTCGGAGTGGATTGGGCAAGGGATATAGAACTCTTGAGTCAAAATAAAAATTCAGGTTAATCGAATCATTTATTTTCGTTTGGTTGCTGTGGTAGACGTCTCATTTTAAGATTTATTGATTGTAATCTTATTTTCAGTACACTTAATTACTTAATATTTTCATGTTTCTATTACTATCTATTACTAATCGTTTCTAATATTATATTAATAATATAATAATATAATATTAATATGATTAATAACTAGTCATTTTTTTTTATTTCTGTTTATGAAATTTTGTTTATGTTTTATTAAAAAAAATTTAGAAAAATATCTTCATTTTAAAAATTATAACGTATCAAAAAATCCAGTAAGACTTTACCATACCATACCCATCTTACTTAGTATTAGATAGATTTAATTTGGGTTGAATTTAATTAGATTTCTTTTTTTATTTTTAAACAAGGCCGTGTCAGAAAAAAAGTAACCAAGATTGAGTGGGGATACAAAAAAAGAAAGTATTATGAACTTTTTGATTGTAGCCAGTGAACGAGGAAAATTCATATAAAAAAATCCACTTACAACTATCAAAATTAATGAAGAAAAAAAGTTTATTCTAAATTAAGTATCTATCTAGATATATCAATAGTAAGTATCTATCTAGATATATCAATAGATAGATAGATAGTGATTGGCTCCATTGAAATAAAATTAGGTTTTCAGTTTGATTCGGAATGATCCCCAGGACTTATGTATGGGAATTTTTTTTATGAACCAAGCAATTGAAAGTAACTAGTTAGAAATAAAGAATACAATAATTAAGTAAAAAAATTATCCAATTATTTTGATTTTAATGGGATTTATTAGAATCCATTTCTTAGTTAGGGCTATACGGACTCGAACCGTAGACCTGCTCGGTAAAAGAGTTCGAACTTATTATTATCAAAATGATTCGAACTCTTTCAAAGACCCAACATGCATTTTTTTTTGCATTGGGCTCTTTCATTAACTGATAGAAAAATCAGTTAGTCTACCATATTTTTTCTTAAAAAAAAAGATAAGAAATGGTTCCAAGTACTCTGATTTATTATTTTTGAATTCTAATACAATACAGAAGAACTACCAAAGTGTTTCAAAGAAGGGTTGGGTTCTCTTGACGTAGGTTTGCTTTTGGTCTAGATCAACTTAAGTTAAATATAGTCTCTAACATCCTGATTAAAAAATCAAACATGAAACTTGATACACCTTAAGGTTCATAGGACGAAAAGATCATTTTTGAGTTCCTTATACTCATTCTGCCTAGCATTGAGTAGACTGGGTATTGACCCTATCAATATCTCAAATCAATGATGGGTTCTATTCATTCCCTACTTAATGGGGTACTTTAATAGGACCTAATGTCAGGCTATTGTTCTCCTCTTTTTTCCTAAAAAAAAAGTCATGGAGTAAGACATCGATTTATTAATAAGATTAATCAATTAGTTTGATTGCGTGATGGACTCCCCTGAAAAACTTTGGCGCACGTGTAAACGAGGTGCTCTACCTAACTGAGCTATAGCCCTTGTGTTTGTGATACACATTTTATCTTATCATGTAGATAATTTCTTGTCAAGATTAATATTACATGATCGAGCATTATATCTCTTTGATTTCGTTGTTTATTGGTATTGCTTAGAAATAATATTGGATTTATAATCCTATCGATGTGATAGGTATCCCTTTTCCTTCTCTTTACGATGATAAATAACCTACTTAACTCAGTGGTTAGAGTATTGCTTTCATACGGCAGGAGTCATTGGTTCAAATCCAATAGTAGGTATAACTTATTAGACACCATGATCAATGGTGTCTAATAAGTTTTTGTAACCAGCTTTTTTTCTTTTAGTGTTTTTCTCGCTTTTCGATCCGATTTTTTTATACATTCTTTTTTTTTTACACGTCAGCTAGTTACAAAATCAAATCGTATTGAGAGCCTCGACTCGTGTCCGAGCTCGTCTGAGAGCTAGATTTGCCTCAATTGTTTGTCTCTTGCCTTCAGCTTTTCTCAAGTTAGCTTCGGCTATTTCAAGAGTTTGCTGAGCTTCTTGTGGATCAATATCACTATTCTTCTCTGCATCATTTACTAAAATAGTGATTTCATTATTGCCTATTCTAGCAAAACCGCCCATTAGAGCCATCGTTAACCATTGGTTATTAAGGCGTATTTTCAAAATACCTATATCAACAGCTGTAGCAATTGGCGCGTGATTTGGTAATACGCCAATTTGTCCACTATTAGTCGATAAAATGATTTCTTTGACTTCTGAATCCCAAACAATTCGATTCGGAGTCAGTACACAAAGATTTAAGGTCATTTCTTCAATTTACTCTCCATTTCTAAGTTTGTAGCCTTCGCAGTAGCTTCATCGATGTTACCCACTAAGTAAAAGGCCTGTTCAGGAAGAGAATCAAATTCTCCGGAAAGGATCAATTTAAACCCTCTAATTGTTTCCGCTAGACCAACATATTTTCCCGGAGAACCTGTAAATACTTCGGCTACGAAAAAGGGTTGTGATAAGAAACGCTCAATTTTTCGTGCTCTTGCTACGGTTAAACGATCCTCTTCGGATAATTCGTCCAACCCCAGGATAGCTATAATGTCCTGAAGCTCCTTGTAACGTTGTAAAGTTTGCTTGACTTGTTGCGCAGTTTCATAATGTTCTTCGCCAACGATTCGAGGTTGTAGCATAGTTGACGTTGAATCTAAAGGATCTACCGCTGGATAAATACCTTTGGCAGCTAATCCTCTTGATAGTACGGTAGTCGCATCTAAATGTGCAAATGTGGTGGCAGGAGCGGGGTCAGTCAAATCGTCTGCAGGTACATAAACTGCTTGAATAGAGGTTATGGACCCTTTTTTCGTAGAAGTAATTCTTTCTTGTAAAGTGCCCATTTCGGTACTAAGGGTGGGTTGATAACCCACAGCAGAAGGCATTCTACCCAATAAAGCGGATACCTCGGATCCTGCTTGTACGAAACGGAAGATATTGTCGATAAATAGAAGTACGTCTTGCTCATTAACATCTCGGAAATATTCTGCCATAGTTAAGGCAGTCAGACCAACTCTCATACGAGCTCCCGGCGGTTCATTCATCTGACCATAGACTAGGGCCACTTTTGATTCCGCAAGATTTTGTTCATTAATGACTCCAGATTCTTTCATTTCCATGTAAAGATCATTTCCTTCACGAGTCCGTTCGCCTACTCCACCAAATACGGATACACCACCATGAGCTTTGGCAATGTTGTTGATCAATTCCATAATTAGTACTGTTTTACCCACGCCAGCCCCACCGAATAGTCCGATTTTTCCCCCACGACGATAAGGGGCCAAAAGATCTACTACTTTAATTCCTGTTTCAAAAATGGATAATTTTGTATCTAATTGTATAAAAGCAGGCGCGGATTTATGGATAGGAGATGTTGTGCGAGTATCGACAGGACCTAAATTATCAACAGGTTCCCCAAGCACGTTGAAAATTCGTCCTAGAGTCGCTCCGCCGACTGGAACACTTAGAGGATTTCCCATATCAACCACGTCCATTCCTCTCTTTAAACCCTCTGTCGCACTCATAGCTACAGCTCTAACTCGATTATTTCCTAATAATTGCTGTACTTCACAAGTCACATTAATTTCTTGACCAAGAGTATCTCGACCCTTAACCACCAGAGCATTGTAAATATTAGGCATCTTACCCGGGGGAAAGGCTACATCCAGTACCGGACCAATGATTTGGGCGATACGTCCCAGATTTTTTTTTTCACGTATCGAAACCTCTGGATCCGGAGTAGTAAGATTTATTCTCATAATAAAAAAATATGTTAAATTTTGTTGCGAAATTTTTCGAATACAGAAAAAATCTTCGATAGCAAATTCATCGGTTAATTAAAAAAAAAAAATGGGAGTAAACACTCGATTTCGTTGGTACCACCCAGGCGAATGTGCAATTAAATTTTTTACTTATTCAATTTCAATGAAGGAGTAGTCATGTTCAAGCTCAACTAACCGAAACCTAGTTTTAAAATCAAAAATATATGAATAAAAAAAATTTTTTGCGGAAAGTCTTTGATTTATTTATCCTAATAGAATAGGCAAGACTTTTTTTTATCTAGCGAATTCGAAACAGAACTCTATTTATGATTCATTATTTCGATCTTATTAGCTTTTTTTTTATTTTCATTTTAGCATATCCGGTTATGCGTCACATCTATTCATCCCTTTATGAACCCCCCCTTGTTTTTCATTTTCATGGATGAATTCCGCATATTGTCATATCTAGGATTTACATATACAACATATATTACTGTCAAGAGTGATTTTATTATTATTTTAATATTAACTATTTCAATTTTAAAAAGTTAAAGATTCAAAACTTGAAAAACAAGTATTAGGTTGCGCTATACATATGAAAGAATATACAATAATGATGTATTTGGCGAATCAAATATCATGGTCTAATAAAGAATCATTCTGATTAGTTGATAATTTTTTGAAAGATTCCTGTGAAAAAGGTTAATTAAATCTATTCCTAATTTATGTCGAGTAGACCTTGTTGTTTTGTTTTATTGCAAGAATTCTAAATTCATGACTTGTAGGGAGGGACTTATGTCACCACAAACAGAGACTAAAGCAAGTGTTGGATTCAAAGCTGGTGTT